TCAAGTCGGCTCACTCGTCTTTTATCTTGATCCTTACAGGCCTCTTGAATATTCTATTATTTACTTATACTTAATTTCTTTATACTTCATTTCTTTTGTTATTTTTGATTTGTGTGTGTAATGCGATTTTACTGCTGTCTTCTTTATTATTATTGATAGGAATTTTCTTGTTAAGACCCTATGAATCAATTCAAAAAACCTCAGATTCATACCAGAACCACGATGATTTTCAAAAAAACCTTAAATCGAAGTCCAAAAATTCCCTGAGTAAGAACTGCTGGATCATCACTTATTTAATGAATAGATATAATGAAACAAAATCCAAAGAAGTTTGTCCTTTGATCAAAATAAAGATAAGCGGCGGCAGTTAAAAAGAATCAAAATCTTTCAATTTCTTCTTCTAACTCTTTCAAATTTTTTGTAAGTCCGGTTGCGAGGTCTAAATATAAATATTAAGTATGAATCATAGTTCTAATACTTTAGAATCTATTTTCTATATTCCGTGCTTCAGATACTAGAATAAATATCTGACGGGATAAAGCCATCTCTATCAAGATGACGGATCCATTTTTTGTTCTGTACTATCAATAGGATCAATTATAACAAGTCACACACTCATATTCCGGAAATACAGAAACAAAGAAGTTTCACGGTCGAACTGCCAAATCGAAATAGAATGGGCTAAAAATCAAAGACCTAAATGCTAAACTTGACTTTCTATTGAAAAGCTAGTTAGTCGGTTCTGGTGAACTAATTCATAGAAATTTCGTCCAGTAAAATGGACGAATTATAAATCTCTAAAATAATAGAGAGAAATATCGCAAATAGAGCCATTGCAACACCCATCAAAGGAGTCGTTCCCCACCCCGGAGCTACTTTACCATATTCTGAATTCAATGGTTTCAATAAATCCCCTACAACAGTTCGTCTTGGACCAGATCTAGAACTACCCTCAACGGTTTGTGTAGCCATAAATCCTATTTGTTATTCATTGAGATCTGTTGACTTTGTATACCATTCCGCTGTAAATAAAGGATCTTACCCTATAGATCCATTGTGGTCTTGATATTATATAATAATGGAAACAGCAACCCTAGTTGCCATCTTTATATCAGGTTTAATAGTAAGTTTTACTGGGTATGCCTTATATACTGCTTTTGGGCAACCCTCTCAACAACTAAGAGATCCATTCGAAGAACATGGGGACTAGTTGAAGTAATGAGCCCCCAATATCCCAATATTGGAGGCTCATTGCTTCAATTGAGATAATGAAAAATCATTTCATCTTTTTAGTTGGAACTTTAGGGGGTTCTCTAAAAAAGATAGCGAAAAAAAGGATTCCTAAAGTCGAGACTAAGAGGAATGTATAAACCAATGCTTCCATAGATTTGATCGTGGTTTACAATTATAGCTTTCATACCTGTTTTGGGGAGGATTCTCTCCCGGATAAAGAAAAAGAAAGAACAAGAGTAAAACAAAATGCAATGATTCAAATCATGATTTAGTCAGTTCCCGATATCAAATTCAAATCACAACAAAAACAAAAAAAGTCGAATCGAAAAGGAACAAACGAATGTTCTATCAGACTACCTGTCTTCTTGTAGTTGGATCTCCAAGTTTTTGGAATGCTCCAAATTCTACTTGAGCATCCAAATCTGGGTCGATACCAGCAAAAACATCTCTGAACAGGGTTCTAGCACCATGCCAAATGTGCCCGAAAAAGAAGAGCAGAGCAAACGAAACATGTCCAAAAGTAAACCAACCCCTTGGACTGCTACGAAAAACACCATCCGATTTTAAAGTAGCACGATCTAATTCAAAAATTTCACCCAATTGAGCACGTCTAGCATATTTTTTCACAGTAGCAGGATCACTATAACTTACTCCATTGAGTTCGCCACCATAGAATTCAACAGTTACACCTACTTGTTCGACACTATACTTCGATTCTGCCCTTCGAAAAGGAACATCAGCTCTAACAATTCCGTCTCCGTCTACCAAAACAACCGGAAATGTTTCAAAAAAAGTAGGCATACGACGTACAAAAAGTTCACGCCCCTCTTTGTCTCTAAAGATAGGATGTCCTAACCAACCGACGGCTATTCCATCTCCATTGTCCATTGAGCCCGCTCTAAACAATCCTCCCTTTGCCGGATTATTGCCGATGTAATCATAAAAAACTAATTTTTCAGGAATTTTAGACCAAGCTTCTGATAAACTTTGATTTTCGGCTAGCCCAGCACCAACTCTTCGATATATTTCTTGCTGGAAGTATCCCTGATCCCATTGATAACGAGTGGGACCAAATAATTCAATCGGGGTAGTTGCTGAACCATACCACATAGTTCCAGCAACAACAAAAGCTGCAAAAAAGACAGCAGCGATACTACTGGAAAGGACGGTTTCAATATTTCCCATACGCAATCCTTTGTATAGACGTTGAGGTGGACGCACACTAAGATGGAAAAGGCCCGCTAATATGCCCAATGTCCCTGCTGCA